CCAACCATTGATCCCGAAAATTTCTACAATAAATTGGGGTAGGTTACTAATGGAGTTTCCTATCCACGATTCTGTTATTTACTGGAATAAATTGACTGGATTAATATATAGGAATATAGGATGAATCCCCGGGATGGGTAGAAATCTAAAGTGATTTTCAATGCTTTGCTTCTGTACAACTGCAAAGTAAGAAACATTCTAATAGGAATTGGATTAGGTAGATAAATTTTTCAGTCATTCATTGAATGATAAATCACTACAAGTGACGGAGATACGCGATTTAAATAACGGAAAATCCAATATTTTAAAATTGTATCTAGAATGACTGGAAAAGTGGAAACAAGGCCAGATATTATTTGATCATTATGAACAAATCCAAAATCCTTGTAGACAAAGCCAATCAGCAGTTCCCAACCATGGGGCGAATGAAATCCGATACATAAATCAGTTAATAAAAGAAGAGAAAAAGCTTTTATTGTGTCACTTAAGTTATATAGGAATTCCTGAGCCCAAGAGTTAAGAATAACAAGTTCTTTATTACCCAAAATAGAATAACCGCTTAGAATAATGAAACAGATTATATTTGTCGAGAAGTGCAAAATCGTATGAATACAACCCTCGTTGTGTATCTTGATTAATTGGATTGTTTCTTTGTGAATTCCTATACGAAGGTTTTGTAGATGTGTCTCCGAGTATTCCTTGATCATTTCCTCTAAGAAGAGGAGTTCCTCCAATTCTCTGAATTTTTCTAGAATACTCTTTTCTTCAATATCATTCAAAAAAAATTCGGATTGCCTAGTATTCCACCAATAAGTAACCCATGATTCCAGACTTTTTTGAAATGAGAGAGAAATCCACCAGGGCAAAAATACTATAGATGCAAGATATAAAAGAGGAGTGAATGCTTTCTTTTTTTCCATTTTTTCGTCTGTGAATTGTTAATGAACCCATCTCATTCGTCGACTCTATGTAATCTAATATTTCTCTCATGCATCTCTTCTATTACAAGTTATCGAACCTATGAATCTATTCACTCTTTTTTATTTGTGATTTCGTGGTTAGGCCTTGAATCTAGAAAAAAAATACCGAAATAGACGAAAAATTCGAATGAATAAATAAAAAAAATTGTTTACCTATATTTCAATTGGTCGAATTCGAAGCACATATCTCCTTTCGATAAATGCCCGGAAAAATTTTATTTTATTATTATTCCATATATGTCTGCTTTGACTCGAATGAATGTTTTGAAGAAACCTCAATTAAGTTATAAGTTATGTTATAGAAAAAGGGGATTCTTTCTTTTTTTGCTCTCCTGCTGAGAAAGCATTCATTTCTCGGCTTCATTTATTAAAAAACTTCAATTGGTACACGCAAGAAATAGGCCAATTCAGCAGCTTTTTGTTCCATTTCCCGTGGAGTAAAATTCTCATCAGTACGAGTCAATGGAATGGCTCCCTGGCCTCTGATATCCATATAAAGGACACGACGAGCAAAAAGACCCTCTTTCACTTCTATTCTGACGGACTGAATATCTTTTATAAGAAATCGGAGGAAGACCCGACGATTTTTTCCAGGAAATCCCCAACGAAAGATACACACTATTCCATCTTTTCTATCAAATCGATCATAACCACTACCTACATTCCACGAAATTGTGCACCACAAATAGGAGCTAATAAAAAGACCCGCGATCCCATAGAAAGACATCACAATTCCTTGCGGAAAAAAAACTATTTCCTGAGACGGAAATAAAGATATCAAATTTCTACCAAGATAACTCGAGGTTCCAACCAACAAGAATCCTAATGAACCTAAAAAAAGGATAACAGCCCAGCAGAAATTACTTGTTTTTCGAGCCCCCGTTATAGGTTCTATCCATATATGTTCTGATCGACAACTCATACTTGATCCAGTTGCTTTTTTTGGAATTGAGAGAATACCCCAAATGAATTTGACTTTAGTCCGTTTGTTTCCGAAGTAACTCGCATCAACTAGCACTAGTTTGATGTGAACCTTTAGGAGTAATTCATTAAATTGGTTAGATCTAAACTAATAACATACCCTTCGTATGATCTCACTAAAGATAGCCACATGTATATAGATACACCAACTTTACAGTTCAGCCATCCGCCGAGTTGGGTCTATTTGAAAATAGATAGAATATAGCATTTTTGGGAGATTTTCGGCGGAAGCCACTTATACCAAATATACCAAATTTTGCTAAATGGATATCTGTGTTATGATACAAGCGTCAGTTAAAAAAAAATAGATGAGATTTTGTGCCCTCGCCTCTAAACAATTTTGTTTTTTTGAATATGAAGAAATAAAGAAGCTATTGCGATTGCCGGAAATACTAGGCCTACTAAAGGGACCAAAACAGAGGGAAAGGTAAGATTTGTCATAGAATGGGTACCTCGATTTACTATTTGTACCTGTTATTATTATTTAGATTTTATTTTATATTTTATAATATAAAGTAAAGATATCTTATCTTATTATA